TTATGGTTCATATTCAGGATTAGGTTCATCCCTGTAGAAATTGGATGAACTGATTTAGAGACGTGAAAACATAAGAACTCAACGGGGCCCAACTCTTCCTTCTTTGTCTGATTCGAGGGGGTCCCGTTGAACTGCTAATAATCCGAACAATTTTTTAGCGTGTTTTTGAAAAATGAACTTAATTAGATTACTAGATTTTGAACATATAGTATTTTGAAACCTTTCAAAGATAGACTAAAAAAGGGGAATCACTTAATTTCCTTTTCCTACTTTCCCGACCGGCACAATATTTTTTCTCAGTAGATCTATAGATCTATCATTAAAATTTTGTTTATACTAAATAGAAGTTTTTTCTGATTTTTTTTTATTTATTTAGTATTTCATCAAAAAAAAAAAAAAAAAAATAAAACTACAAAAAGTAACTACTATTATATTATTAATTAATAGTATATATATAAACAGTAATATATATGTAAACTAAGAATAGGAATTTTTAACGAATGGGATCAAGAAGGACAAGATCGACACAAGAAAAGGATTTTTCGACATCCTTTTCTTGTGTCGAAGACTAGCAAGACAAATAATACTCCCTACAGTCCCTAAAATTTGTTGTTTCGCCGATTTATCGGTCCCTTTTTTTATGCGCTTACTTTCCGTATTTTAGTATCTAGTCAAATTTTTCCATTCTATTTTCCATTCTAATAGAAAAAAATAGAAAAAAACTCTTGATTATTGATACATTCTATCAATTTCAATTGGTCAATAATGACAGAGTTACATCACACCCCCTTCCCATTTTTCAAATTTGTATTTAAAAATAAAGAAGGGGGGGGGGAAGTGAATTCTTCTCAATATACATACTAGGATTAGGACTATGATACAAGTAATTCCCGACACCTGGTCGAAAAGGAATATAAAATCTAAAGAGAGGCAAAAGGCTTTTCATAATTTTTTTTGTTCTTTTTTACGAATTTGATAAAGCTAAATAGACAGATCTAAAAATTCATTTCGGATAATTGAACCTTCTCAAACTGTTTCTTTTTAAGAACCAAAAAAATTTGTGCCAAAATAACCGATGCTAAGAAGAATAAAAGGCCTTGGACACGTAATGGATCTTGAAGTACTATTTCCGCATCCCCCTGACCAAACCCACCCACATTAGGATTACTTGTTAATGGTTGGTCGAGTTTAATGGATTCGCCCTCTGAAACAAGAAGTTCTAGGCCTCGAGGGATAATATCAATCACTTGGCGTTCATTCGATGCATCCACTATGGTTATTTCGTATCCCCCTTTTTCTTTTCGTAAAATTTTGCTTATTATCCCTCCTGCCGTAGCGTTATAAACTGTATTGTTACTTTTGCTACCATCAGGATAAATCTGACCCCTTCCCCTGTTTCCACCTACGTATAGAGGATATTTTAAGAAATGAACATCTTTATTAGTAGCAGGGTCTGGGGCAAGAATAGGAAAGGTTATTTCACTATATTTTTGACCAGGAACAGGACCTATCACAAGAATATTTTTTTTATTGGGGCGATAATTCTGAAAAGATAGATTTCCTATCTTTTCTTTCATCTCGGGTGAAATACGATCGGGGGGGGCTAATTCAAACCCCTCCGGTAAAATAAGAACAGCTCCCACATTCAAAGCTCCTTTTTTACCATTAGCTAGAACTTGTTTTAGTTGCATATCATAAGGAATTTTAACAACTGCTTCAAATACAGTATCAGGAAGTACCGCTTGTGGAACCTCAATATCCACGGGCTTACTAGCTAAATGGCAATTGGCACATACAATACGCCCAGTTGCCTCTCGTGGATTTTCATAATTCTGCTGGGCAAAAATCGGATATGCACTTGAAATGGATGCCCAAGTTATTATATATATGATGAGTGAGACAGATATGGAGCGAGTAATCTCTTCCCTTATCCAAGAAAAGGTATTTCTAGTTTGCATGGTCCAATCATTTATCCCGAAAATTTCTACAATAAAGTTAGGTAGGTCGATAATATACGTCCCTAGCCACAATTCTGCTATTTACATTTACTGACAAAATAAAAATTTTTTGTTGAAATATACAAGGAATCCCTCATGAATAAAAAGAGTAAAGTAAATACGACTTTGATTTGGTTATGATGTATAAGGTAAGAAATATTCGAATTGGATCAGTTAATCATTTTTTAGTCATTTATTGCATGATAAATCACTACAAGTGACGGAGATACACGATTTAAATAACGAAAGATCCAATATTTAAAAATTGTATCAAGAATGACTGGAAAGGTAGAAACTAGACCAGATAAAATTTGTTCATAATGAGCAAATCCAAAATCTTTGTAAATATAACCAATCATTAGTTCCCAACCGTGAGGCGAATGGAATCCGATACATAAATCAGTTAATAAAAGAATCGAAAAAGCTTTAATTGTATCACTTAAATTATATAGGAATTCTTGAACCCAAGAATTCAGAATAAAAAGCTTTTCCTTACCCCAAAAGGAATAACCACTTAGAATAACGAAAGATATTAGATTTGTCGAGAAGTGCAAGATTGTATGGATATGATATTCATTGTGTATCTTGATGAATTGGATCGTTTCTTTGTGGATTCCTAGACGAAATTGTTGTAAATCGGTTTCTGGGTATTCCTTTATCATTTCATCCAGCTGGAATAGGTCTTCTAATTGTATGAATTTTTCTAGAACACTTTTTTCTTGAATATCATTCAAAAAAGTTTCGCATTGTCTAGTATTCCACCAATTAGTAATCCAAATTTTCAAACTTTTATTACAGCAGAGAGAGATCAACCAGGGCAAAAAGACTATAGATGTAAAATAAAAAAAAGGAATGAATGCTTTCTTTTTTGCCATTTTGAATCTGTGAATTGTTAATGAACCCACTGCATTTGTTGATTCTATTAGATCTAATATTTCTATCGAGCATGAGTTTCTATTCCAATTCGAATAGAATGTATTGAGCCAATGAATCCATTTGATCTTTTTCTTTTGATTCTTAACTTATTGAATCTAGAAAAAAAATTGCAGTTCCAGGATGTTATTTCCCCTTTTTTCACTCAATACTAAAAGATAAACGAACTTTTTCAAATATTTTTTAGTAAAAAATATTATTCGATTTTTGAGACGAAGAAACTCCCTTTCTTTTTTATCAAATATATCAAAAAAATTAGCATAAAAGAATGGATGAATGTTCAATTGAAAAAAAAACGAAAGAAATTCTTTCGTTTTTTCTTCCTACTGCCAAAGCATTTAGTTTTTTTAATTTTGAAAATAAATGGATTTCAAAATACTTCAATTGGTACACGCAAGAAGTAAGCCAATTCAGCAGCTTTTTGCTCAATTTCTCGTGTAGTAAAATTCTCATCAGTACGAATTAAAGGAATAGCCCCTTGACCTCGAATTTCCATATAAAGGACACGCCGAGCAGAAACACCCTCTTTAACTTCTATTCTGATGGACTGAATATCTTTCATAAGGAATCGTAAAAAGATGCGACGACTTTTTCCAGGAAATCCCCAACGAAAAATACGCACTATTCCTTCTTTTCGGTCGAAAAGATCGTAACCACTACCCACATTCCACAAAAAAGTGCACCACAAATAGCAACTAATAAAGAGACCTGCGATCCCATAGAAAGACATCACAATCCCTTGTGGAAAAAAAATGATTTGCTGAGACGCAAATACCGATATAAAATTTCTACCAAGATAACTGGAAGTTCCAACCAATAAGAATCCTAATGAACCTAAAAATAGGATAAAGGCCCAGCAGAAATTACTTGTTTTTCGAGACCCCGTTATAAATTCTATCCATATAGATTCTGATCGCCAACTCATATATATTAGATCCAGTTATACAATTTTTTGGAATTGAGAAAATATGACTTTCCTTTTTTTGTTTTCAAAGTAACTCTCATCAACTATTTTGTTGTGAACTTTTACTTTAGGAGTAATTGATAGAACTGTTTATATCTAAAATAATCAAATCTCCTCCTTTACCTTTATATGATCCCCTATAACTATAATACAAATAAATAAATACAAATAAATACAAATAAATAAATTGACTTGAATTTCGTACATCGACCCGATAATGATCTATTTTTCCAAAGAGCACAAAGTTATTTACGTTTACACATGCATAAGAGGGTTTTTTAGTTATGTTTGTAGGAATCTACGTGTTATACAATATTCTACCAAAAGGGTCTTATTGAATCGAAGTTTTTAAAATAAAAAAAAAAGAGTGATACGATTAGGTCTCATCCGATCTAAAAAATCTTATTTTTTTGAATATGAAGAAATAAAGAAGCCATTGCAAGTGCCGGAAAGACTAGGCCTACTAAAGGCACAAAAATAGAGGGTAAGTTATTGAAAGTTGTCATAAAAAGGGTACCTCAATTTAATATTTGTACCTGTTATTGTTATATTCTGAATTCTAAAGATATCTTAGAATATCTGGTATTTTTATTATTTCTATTATATATATTATATAATTATACTAAGTATCTTTAAGTAAATATATATCGAATACTAACATACAACCTAATAGAAATATATAGAATAGAACCTAATAGAAATAGAATAAAAAATAGGTACAAGAAACGCCAAACTAAATAAATGGACTTATGAATCTTTCAAAAAAAATAGATGTATCATAATCCCCTGGTTAGATTTATTATTCTTTTTTTTCTTTTTGTCTTCTATTCTAATAGTCATTAATAAAGAAAAAATTTGATTCCATTAAAAATTTCTACAAAATTGAGATCCAACAACAGGGAATTTTAGGGAAATGCAAAAAGATGGAAGACTCTCTATAGATCTGTATCTATCTCTATATTGAATTATCTATACATATGTAAGCAAGAGAGGAAAATGAATTTTTCAGGGTTTTCGTTTAATTCTGATAAACTAACTGTTCTATTTGATTTCATTTTTGTTCAAAGGAAAAAAAGCATGGAGCTGAAATAACTCACTCACAACAC